CCTCTTTTTCTAATATTTTTAAACGGATTCAATCAATGAATTGTAAGGAATCAACTGATCGGCCTATCTATTTTTTTTTAGACTATGATTAATGGATTAGAGATCATGATTTTATTTAGACTATGATTCCATTTCCATAAGAAATGCATTTTCAAATTACTTTCCAGTTTTAGATCGCTCAACCCCCGGAGATTGATTAAAAATTCATAAATCATCTCATGTATTTTTATATTTGATTGATTGTATAGTGTATATCTGATATGGACACAACATAAAACAGACAGTTATTCTATTTTCATAATAGAATGATTATTCGATTCTTTTTCGCCTTTTATTTAATCATAATTCAATCAAAACTTCCCGAATTATCTTAATCTGTAAGACAAATTCTTTGATTTGTCAATTTCGATGTAATAGGGATAGCTCCCCCCATTCTTCTACTACTCGATTTATTTGTATGAAATCGAATCGGATTTTTATATTTCTTATTATTGATTCCTATCCAAAAGAAAGAATTCGAGTAGTTCGAGTAGACGGTCATATTTTTTTTATATTATGAGTTTTTTTTAATGAGTCTGTTTTTATGTTATTTCGTACTGTAGAATTCCGGTGTTTGTGGGATCCTTTTCTCACGAGAGGTAATGAAAAGAATTATAGAATGGATTGCTATCTATGCCTAGATCGAGGATAAATGGAAATTTTATTGATAAAACCTTTTCAATTGTAGCCAATATCTTATTACGAATAATTCCGACAACTTCAGGAGAAAAAGAGGCATTTACCTATTACAGAGATGGTGCGATTTGATTATTATTTATTTTTTACGTATCTTTTCTATTTGATTTACCGCTTTGCTTTCAATCTTAGAAGAAAGACACACGATTCGAGATAGAAAGAAAAAAGATTATTGAAAAAAAAAATCTACGCTTTTTGAAGGTGAAGTTTGTAAAAAAAAGCAATTCCTTCTGTCGTGTATCCACGATTAATGCAGCCTCAGATGCTTCAATTGTCAATTCTAGTATTGAGCGAAAGGTTACACCTATGGGTTATGTATTGTAGGGGAACCCCAATCCATTAGTACCAATAGGCGGCATAGGAGAAGAAGCACTACGCCTAGAAATCAACAATATGAAAACTTTGTTATAAAATGAGACTCCTTCTTTCTTTATCGAGATCGTAACTAAAAAGAATGGTTGGGCCAACAAACATCCATCTCGTTCGTATTTTGGATACCCGTATAACCATCGAAGACCGTTGAAGTGACGAATTCCTGGGAATTAAGGGGCGTGGGGGACAAAGAAATTGTTAAAGTTACCATTTTTTTTATTTAGTATAAAGCCATGTGATGTTAAAAAAGATCTTTTGCAGGAAGGTTGGATAGAGATTTCTTGTAAAAACACTAGCCCCGCTCAGTCAATAACGAGAATGTTTCAATCTTTTTTGATTCCATGTATTATTCTCATTATGTACATAAAGGAGGAGCCGTATGAGGTGAAAATCGCATGTACGGTTCTGGAACGGAGATCGAACAACGACCGTAACGGATGTCGGCTCAATCCGAAGGAAATTATGCGGAAGCTTTACAGAATTATTATGAAGCTATGCGACTAGAAATTGATCCCTATGATCGAAGCTATATACTCTATAACATAGGTCTTATCCACACAAGTAACGGAGAACATACGAAAGCTTTGGAATATTATTTTAGGGCACTCGAACGAAACCCGTTCTTACCACAAGCTTTTAATAATATGGCTGTGATCTGTCATTACGTGCGACTATCTCCACTATAGAAAGAAAAGAAAAAAGGAAAGAGAAAAGAGCGAATCCGCTAGTAAATACTAGAAAAAATAGGCTTTCTACATATACATCGTCCAAAAAACGATTTTTATCAGCTGTAGCAAATAAAGGAACTTCCTAGAAGTCAAAATATGAAGAAATAGATATGCCTAGATACTTTATTCTATGGATAAAGGATCTAATTGATAGAGAAAGCACCGTAAAGATCAATTAGTGAGGTTTTTGGCCGATATAATAAGAACTGCTTATTTACTTATGTCATGATAGAAGATCAAAGTTAGGAATCCATTTATGTAATAAAGTCGATCCCCTAAAGTATTGAGCAGCGGTGTAGCATCAGATCCCAAAGATAGTAAGTCTTTTCTTCATAATAAAGAAAAGACTTTTTCAAAGATTCTATATGAATTTTTCTATGAAATCGAGATAGTTACCTTTAAGAAAATTCTAGCAATAGTGGAAATGCCTATGCTTTATTATTCTGAAGGTGGGAGAAAAGATAAAACGAAAAAAAAAAAGGATTATATCCAAATTCAAGTTTGAAACTTATGTAATTAACCTCTGGTTAATCCGAGAAAAAAAAATGGGACACCACAAGAATTGAACACTGAGCCGTATGAGGTAGGAAACTCTCAAGTACGGTTCTAAGGGAAGGAATTGACCCACCTATTCCGGCCGGGGAGAACAGGCCATTCGACAGGGA